ATAAAGAAAAAGGATACGATAAAGAATTGGGGGGCCAAATGGTCTTTTTGGGGATAGAGGGACTTGAACCCTCACGATTTTTGAAATCGACGGATTTTCCTCTTACTATAAATTTCATTGTTGCCGGTATTGACATGTAGAACGGGACTCTATCTTTATTCTCGTCCGATTAATCAGTTCTTCAAAAGATCTATCAGATTATGGAGTGAATAGTTTGATCAATGAATATTCGATTCTTTCTTCAATATGGAATCGATTGACAAAAATTCTTCTGTATTATGTATACAGGTTTATCCTTCATCTTTTCTGAAGTTTCAATAGAAGGATTCCTCTACTAACGTAAGACAATCAACTCCATTCGTTAGAACAGCTTCCATCGAGTCTCTGCACCTATCCTTTTTTATTTTCGCTTTCTGAACCTTTGTTTGTTTTCGGAAAACGTGATTTGGCTCAGGATTGCCCATTTTTATTAATTCCAGGGTTTCTCTGAATTTGAAAGTTATCACTTAGTAAGTTTCCATACCAAGGCTCAATCCAATTAAGTCCGTAGCGTCTACCGATTTCGCCATATCCCCTTTTTGAGATGAAAATCTCATTGTGATCTCGTTCCCCTTTTTCTTTCATTTATACCGGAACCGTAGAATTCATTAGATAGATGCCCATTCCTGTCTCGAAAAAGTGTTTTATCCTCTTTGTCTTTGATTTCGTCTATCTTCTTTCATCTTCTATAGCAGGCTCGGTCTAATCAAAAACGATTTTATCGTTTCTGTCTCGGCAATTCAATATAGGTGGATACACACACTAGACATCTGTCTCTCTTCCACGCATTTACCCATGAAATTTAGAATACTTGAACGGTCGATTCCATTTTTTTTTTATTTTTGATTTGAATTCAAAAATAAAATCATAAAAAAAAATGGAAATTCTATATCGCTAGATTAATCGTTATCTTCTATAATATTTAACAGTTCTTTGAAATTCTATATTCTATTATTTAATATATTCATATTTATTATGAATAGCGAATATGAATAGCTAAAAAATAGTATAATAGTGAATAGCAAAGATTCTAAGAGTTTATTGAATTCCTATGCATATCGAATTTATGTTATGTGAGCCTGCTTAGCTCAGAGGTTAGAGCATCGCATTTGTAATGCGATGGTCATCGGTTCGATTCCGATAGTCGGCTTTTCTCTATTTATTTTATTCGATGTTTTACATGATTGATAATGCATCTTTGAAATCAAAGAATATAGAAAAAAGTGTCTTCCTCTTTTGGCAAAAGCCATTGATTTATTATGTGATAGGAATTTCCCACTATCTCACGAAAAGAATCCTTTTCTTTTTCTATATATAGAATATAAATATCTGGATATTTATCCAACTCATCTCATTATTCTTTAATAGAATAATATCTTTAATAGGATAATACTTCAGTAAATTTCGCTTTATTTAGAATTTAGTTCATTTTTAGTTTAGGTTTATTCTGTAGAATGAAATTTCATCAATAAGAATTAATAATTAAATATAAAAAAGAAGAAGGAGTTTTTATGTCGCGTTACCGAGGCCCTCGTTTCAAAAAAATACGCCGCCTGGGAGCTTTACCAGGGCTAACTAATAAAAGGCCCAGAGCTGGAAGTGATCTTAGAAATCAATCGCGTTCGGGGAAAAAATCCCAATATCGAATTCGCCTAGAAGAAAAACAAAAATTGCGTTTTCATTATGGTCTTACAGAACGACAATTACTTAAATACGTGCGTATCGCCGGAAAGGCAAAAGGGTCAACAGGTCAGGTTTTACTACAATTACTTGAAATGCGCCTGGATAACATTCTTTTTCGGTTGGGTATGGCTCCGACTATTCCGGGAGCTCGCCAATTAGTTAACCATAGGCATATTTTAGTCAATGGTCGTATAGTAGATATACCAAGTTATCGCTGCAAACCCCAAGATACTATTGCGGCGAGGGATGAACAAAAATCTAAAGCTCTAATTCAAAATTCTCTTGATTCATCCCCCCCTGAGGAATTGCCAAACCATTTGACTCTTCAACCATTCCAATATAAAGGATTAGTCAATCAAATAATAGATAGTAAATGGGTCGGTTTGAAAATAAATGAATTGTTAGTTGTAGAATATTATTCTCGTCAGACTTAAACCTAACAAAAATAAAATCAACACTAATAAGCATAAGGGTTCGACCCCTTTTGCTCCCCTTTCGGCGAAGTAAATTAACCTAAGGTTAAGATAAAAAAGGGTTTGATCCGGATTTTTCTTCCATTTAGGTATCATAGACCGAGAGGGAGATTTTCCTTGTCTACTCTTTTCTTTCCTTGTCTACTCTTTTCTTTCACAGTATTTTCTGTACCACAGCCATTAGGAATAGAGAATCCATATCAAAAAAAGGTTTAACTGTTGGAATAGTCGTATCCATTGCTATTTGATCTATTGTGGTTAGTAAGATCGATGAATTAGGTGAAGGTAGGGAAAGAGAGGGATTC